AACTATTTAGACTAAATTAAAACAAATAAGAAATAGAAAAAAAACTGTAATGAGATAATAAAGAAATAATTGGATATGCGTAAAGATCTAATCTGCTTTTCAGCCAAAACAAAACAAGAGAAGTCTTGTTTTGTTATTTTCCTAAGTTATAAGTTGAAATGAGTTTAAGAAGTTCTATTTGTTCAATTATACCCGGAAAATAAAACAAGGAATAAGAATCTTTGGAAAAAAAAAAGAAAAAATCATGATCCCGATACAAGACGACACAAGAAAAGGATTTTCTTGTGTCGTCTTGTATCGAATCGACTTGTATCGAATCGACTTGTATCGAATCGACTTGTATCGAATCGACTTGTATCGAATCGACTTGTATCGATTCGAATAGACGATTAGAAAGACTAAGAATAAAAGAATAAGAATACTTTCTATAAATAGAAATAAATAGAAATCTTTTTTAATTTCCTTTTTCCCGTCCTTGCCTTGTATTCTATTCCTTTGTATTTGTATACTTATTTTCTACCATTAGTAATGGTATACAAGTAATAAGTTTCAGACATCCCGCAAAATAAAAAAAGAGTAAAAGAGTCTAAAAAAAACAAAGAAAAGACTTATAGAATTTTTTGAATCATATATCAGTCTATCAATCAACAAGAATTTGGCACTTTTACCAACTTTATTTTAAGGAATCTCTAGATCTAGAAATTCATTTCGTACAACTGAACCTTTTCAAACTGTTTCTTTTTCAGAACCAAAAAGATTTGTGCCAAAATCACAGATGCCAAGAAGAACAGAAGGCCTTGGACTCGTAATGGATCTTGAAGCACTATTTCTGTGTCTCCCTGACCAAAACCTCCTACATTTGGATTACTTGTTAATGGTTGATCAAGCTTGATGGATTCACCTTCTGAAACAAGAAGTTCTGGTCCTGGAGGTATAATATCAACCACTTGACGTCCTTCTGATGCATCAACTATGGTTATTTCATATCCCCTTTTTTCTTTACGTGCTATTCTACTTACTATACCAGCAGATGTAGCATTATAAACTGTATTGTTACTCTTGCTACCATCAGGATAAATCTGACCCCTTCCTCTGTTCCCACCTACATATATGGGATATTTTAAGAAATGAACGTCTTTTTTCGTAGCAGGGTCGGGGGAAAGAATAGGAAAGACGATTTCACTATATTTCTGACCGGGAACAGGACCTATCACAAGAATATTTCTTTTATTAGGACGATAAAACTGAAAAGAAAGATTGCCCATCTTTTCTTTCATTTCGGGAGAAATACGATCGGGTGGGGCTAATTCGAATCCCTCGGGTAAAATAAGAACAGCTCCTACATTCAAAGCCCCTTTTTTACCATTAGCAAGAACTTGTTTCAGTTGCATATCATAAGGAATTCGAACAACTGCTTCAAATACAGTATCAGGAAGTACAGCTTGCGGAACTTCAATATCCACGGGCTTATTAGCTAAATGGCAATTGGCACATACAATTCGACCAGTTGCTTCTCGTGGATTTTCATAAACCTGCTGCGCAAAAATGGGATATGCATTTGAAATAGATGCTCGAGTTATTACATATATCATGATTGATACATAAATGGATCGAGTCATCTGTTCTTTTACCCAAGAAAAAGTCTTTCTATTTTGCATGGTCCAATCATTGATCCCCGGAATTTTTACAATAAATTTGATAGGTAGCTAGTAGAATTCCCTATCCACAAGTTTGCCATTGTATTGATTATACTGAAAGAATTGTACTAGTAGAATATAGTATGAATACCTTGAATTCAAAAGGTAGAAGTATAAAGAATAAGTAAGATGAAAAATGATTTCTTTATACACAAAGAAAGGTTCTGATTTTATTGATATCAAAAGATCTAATGAATTATTCATTCATTGAATGATAAATTACTACAAGCGAAGGAGATACACGATTTAAAAAATGGAAGATCCAATATTTCACAATTGTATCTAGAATCACTGGAAAAGTGGAAACAAGACCAGATATAATCTGATCATTCTGAGCCAATCCAAAATCATTGTAGATCGAACCAATCATTAGTTCCCAACCATGGGTCGAGTGAAATCCGATCCATAAATCAGTAACTAAAAGAATTGAAAAAGCTTTGATTGTATCACTTAAGTTATAGAGAAATTCCTGAATCCAAGAATTTAAAATTAAAAGTTCTTCATTACCCAGAAAAAAATAACCACTTAGAATAGCGAAACAGATTAGATTTGTAGAGAAATGCAAAATGATATGGAAATGAGATTCATTTTGTCTTTGGACCAATTGTATTGTTTCCTTGTGCATTCCTATACGAAGCCTTTGCATATGTGTCTCCGAGTACTCCTTTATCATCTCGTCCAACAGGAATAGTTCTTCTAATTCCATAAATTTTTCTAGAACATTTTTCTCTTGAATATCATTCAAAGGGATTTCGGATTGCCTAGTATTCCACCAATTAATAACCCAAGTTTCTAGACATTTCTTAAATGAGAGAGAAACCCACCAGGGCAAAAAGATTATAGACACAAGATATGGGAGGGAAGCCAATGCTTTCTTTTTTTTCATTCTGTATCCGTGATGTGAATTGTTAATGAACCTGTTTCATTGGTCGATTCTATCTGAGATTTCTATGAAATACGAATTATATAACAAGAGCCTATAACTCTAACAAGAATAAGGTATCAAACCTATGAATCTTTTCCTATTTTTGTTTTTGTGTAAGAATTGATTCTTTGGATCTAGAATAGAACATACAAGAAAGGCTCTTTTCGAATAAAAAAAAGTAAATATTCTTTCCATATTCCAGAGATCACAATTAGGAAAATTGTAACCAATTTCCCTTTCATTTATTCCTTTCAATGAAGACTCGAAAATCCATTTGAACTAACAAATAGAATTTGGATTTAAAGACGAACCCTACTGGATTCTTTAATTCTTTTATTTCCATTTCGAATTTGAAAGATTTCACTGTCTAACCGAAGCGCAGGGATAGGGTATCAATTCAAAGGCCTAAAAAGAGGAATTATTTTTTACGAAAACAAAAGACATGTTAGGATATTTGATGAATCTATACTTATTTACTTATTACTTATTAGACCTTTTACTAGTCTAAAGAGTGAAGCCAGACATCATGTGTATGCGTATACAAAATAGTTATTGTTCCATATACGTCTTCCCACTTTTGAGATGTATTAAGTTCCTTCTCTCATGCTGAGATTTATTCTTCAGTTCATTTCAAAAGACTTCAATGGGTACGCGCAAGAAATAGGCCAATTCGGCAGCTTTTTGTTCAATTTCTCGTGGAGTCAAATCCTCATCAGTACGGGTCAAGGGAATGGCTCCTTGACCCTTGATTTCCATATAAAGGACACGACGAGGAAAAAGGCCCTCTCTCACCTCCATTCTGATTGATTGGATATCTTTCAGAAAGAAACGAAGGAAGATGCGACGATTTCTTCCAGGAAATCCCCAACGAAAAAGGGACATTATCCCTTCTTTTCTATCGAATCGGTCATAACCACTACCTACATTCCATGAAATTGTGCACCACAAATAAGAACTAATGAATAGACCTGCGATCCCATAGAAAGACATCACGATCCCTTGTGGGAAAAAAAGGATTTGCTGAGACGGAAATACGGATATCAGATTTTTACCAAGATAACTGGAAGTTCCAACCACTAAGAATCCTAGTGAACCTAAAAAAAGGATACAGGCCCAGCAAAAATTACTTGTTTTTCGAGACCCCGTTATAAGTTCTATCCATATATGTTCTGATCGCCAGTTCATACTATACTAGATCCAGTTGCATTCGATTGGAATTGAGAGAATAACCCAAATGGATTTGACTTGACTTTTATTGCTTGATCCCGAAGTAACTTTCATCAACTAGCAGCATTCCGACAGGAACCATTAGGAAGAATTGGTTAGATACATTGAGTTTCTATTTCAAAAATTTTTCAAAAAAGATTTGCTGATCATTTTGAATTTCATCATTTAATGGATTAAGCTATAACCGCATATACATGCATTAATGCCGTATATTATGCATCGGTATACATAACAAAACAACTCTTTCATTTATTTTTGGAAAGGCCAAATATCATATATCCTACCATATTACATTAAAAAAAGTATCTGTATGATGATCCAGTGTTGAAATAAATTGATGAGATTTCATCATATTTAGACAATCTTATTTCTTTGGACATAAAGAGATAAAGAAGCCATTGCGATTGCCGGAAAGACTAGGCCCACTAAAGGAACAAAAATAGAGGGAAAGTTCAAATCTATCATAGAATGGGTACCTCAATTTCATATTTGTACCTATTATAAATTTTAATTATAAAGATATATTCTAATAAGTCTATCTATTCATTATTAATATTAATCTATTAAAAAGAAATTAGAAAGAATATTAAGATAATATTAATATGAAGTATTTAATAATCAATAACGAATGTAGAACTCAATGAAGTATGCCTATTCCTCTTTCGACACGAATATGTATGAGAATCCCCTTTCTTTAATAAATTGGATTCTTCTTCTCCCATCCTTATCTTCATCGTCTTTCTATCTTTACCTTTTAAAACACCTTTTTTGTTTTGAAAGGTAAAGATAGAAAAGAGTTTCTTATGAGTTTCCAATTTTAACCAATCTTATCCAACAAACAGGGATTCCTAGTGAAAAACCGGGGGTTCTCACTAAAGAAAAAGAACTTCTATATTCTTCTTATTTGTTATTTGAATATTTCTATTTTCTTTATTTGATTTTAGATTTATTTTTCTTTAGTATTTTCTTTTCATTTTTTCGATATATTTTTTTATCTCTTTTTCGTTGTTCTATTGTTCTATATATGAATAATATATGAATAATGAATATGTCAAAGAATATGTCAAAAGAACGGAAAAAATCATTTTTATTTCCCTAATTTCTCGGAAGGATAAAGAAATTTTTTTTTTAATCTTGGTTCAAGGGAAGGA